AATGAATTGCTTTCTAGATGATCCTTCTAGAAGAAGGTGATTCTAACAATCTTTCTAGTTACTTCGTTCTCTATTTCTATTTGAGAGGATCCTAAGGAAAAGGATTTTGTTTCCACCGAGCTAAAACAATATGGCGATGTCTCTAGTAAACCAAAGACATCGTTGAATAGCTATTTTGCTTCAATTTCTTTCTTTAGACATCCAAAAAAAAATGGAAGATTTAGTTACGATTGGAAATTGACTTTTTATCTTCAGCCATGGATCCTTTACTCATACTTATTCAATTGGAAGTCTTGATCCAATTCAAAAATTATGTTTCGCAATTTCATAATCCAACTTTTCAATTTATAAGTGACTCATGGATACAAATCACGAGAATGTGTATTTTTTTCTCGACTTTATCATTGAGAGGTAAAGGATTAAATCTTTTTAAGAAATAAAGTTTTTGATCGGAATATGAATAAAACCGAAAGACCCTTTAACTATTAAAGGACTAATAGAACGAATCACACTTTTACCACTAAACTATACCCGCTACAATATGATTATTGTATACAAATGGAGCTTTTGTCGAACAAGATAATTGAGCATGATCAAGATAGGATCATCAAAGAATCATCAAACTTGGAGTGTTGAACTTTTTCGTGGGTAGATAAAAATTTAATGAGATTCGGAAAAGAGGCTTCATTTAATTGAAATTAAATAACTAAAGTTTTCTTTTTTGCTGAAAGAAGATAGATACGGATCGAAAAAAACACTACAATCATAACAGAAAAATGCATTGTCCAGAATCTATAGTTTCTTTTTTAGTTCGGAAAATGAAATAAAATATAACAAGAAAAAAAATGGAAACAGTTTTTATTCTTTTTGTTGTTGCTTGAATATAAAATATTCAATTGAATATAATAAAAAAAACAAATATTTGTGTTTTCAAATCAGATATCAGATAAATCATTATTTATCTATAATTCGTTAGAACAAAAAAAAAAGGCCCGGCTAGGTACTGACCAGGCCAGGCCATCAGAATAACAAGGGCCTTTCGAACAAAATCAACACAAGGAGGTCTTCCTTATTTTTCTTTAGTTCGATTAGTGGCGGGCTCGAGCCCTCTTTTAGTTTAGAATAGAGAAAAAAGAGAGAGAAAGACTCCTTACATTATGTGTAATGTAGTAATTATCTTTTGCAATTGGGAGAGATGGCTGAGTGGACTAAAGCGTCGGATTGCTAATCCGTTGTACGAGTTATTTGTACCGAGGGTTCGAATCCCTCTCTTTCCGTTTCCGTTAATGACTTGCTTTATTTTATTTTTCAATTTTGAAAATCTTAGTTAAGCGTGTGGAATAGATAAAATCCTAAGAAAATTTGAAAATTTCCCAAGGAAAACCCTTTGGATTTTATTCTTCACGTCCAGGATTACGCCCCGGATCATTAGATAGGAATCCAAAGATAAAGAGAGAAACAAAAAATATCACTACGGTATAAACGAAGAGTTTCAGAGTAAGCATTACACAATCTCCAAGATGATTTTTTGGAAAAAAAAAAGAGAATAGATCTTCCATTTTTCTACCACATATCCTATTTTGACACCACGAAATCAGGTTTTTTTTCATGAATTGTCACAAATTCATTTGTTTTTCATTATCAAAAAGTTCTTTCATATCCAAATTCGATATTGTGGGAGACCCTAATGGGGTTAGGGTCTTTCACTGGAAAGGGGGTCAAAAATGAGGAAATGGGGGTAAGCCGGATTTATGGCGACTATCCAAGAATTTCAGTGTGCTAATCTAGGATTCATACTCTAAAACTTATCTGATTTTCTCAATTGTTAGAATTTTTCTTGAAGAAATCATGCATTTTCTAACATATTATTATATTTTCTAAGATATTATTATTTAGGATCTCATCGAAAACTTACAGCAGCTTGCCAAACAAAAGCTAAGAGAAAAAAAAGCACAGGTATGACTGGCATAACATCTACGATTGGATTCAAAAAAGCATACGCTTCAGGCAATTTGCCGAAGAAAAAACTACTCGAATAAAGGGCAGAATTAATACAGATCAAACTAACGATATTAAGCATAACAGACATTTTGTTCTTGGAGATAATTGCATTTTGATTGAGTTTTTGATATAAGGAACAAGGAAGAAAGTAAGTAAGGTAGACATAAAATCCTTCTTTTTCTTTGAACCCACCCAATCAAAAATCCTCCAATTCTCAAAGGAGAATAGAAGAAATCATACTTTCATACAATATCTTAATTGAATTCTATGTAATGATCAATAAATTAAGTTGAATTCTATATCTATATGTATCAAAATCCTAGTACCAATCTATTCTATAGATATATAGATATTTGGAGATATTTGGACTGGAGTTGACAAACAACCAATACCAATATTATTGTTTCTTAGTGTAGATTAGAAATTGAAATGGGGCGTGGCCAAGTGGTAAGGCAACGGGTTTTGGTCCCGCCATTCGGAGGTTCGAATCCTTCCGTCCCAGTACATATCCATTTTTTTATGCTCCATTATGACTATAGAAAGAAGTAGGTCAGTGGATAGGAGTAAATCCGTATTCATTTTAATATCTGTGTCTGTTCGAATCTCATTAACAAATGATCAAGTTACATATCATATAGAAATATGTTATGGAGCCGATATATTTTCTTTGAATCTCATTTTATTTAGGTATTTCGTGTTTGGCTCTAAGTAAAAATTGGAAATCTACAGAACAATTGAGGCAGGGGTGATTTCCCCTATCACCCTTTTATTCACTTTATGATAAGAGTCGATTATTGTGAAATATTACTTAATCCCATGTTAAACAAAATCTATAAATATATATCATCTAAAATATATAAAATGAGGAAATGTTTCGCTTATATGGTATGTATCGTTCTATTTCAATGACAATAATTTTTCGGTTTTTGTGAAAAAGATTTTTGATACCTTCAATTATTTAAATTCTATATTATAGAATATCTATAACAGTGACAACTCTTCAGTCTATCTGATAGATACGAAAAACCCTCCTTATTTTTTTTTTATTTTCGTAATCAGACGAAAAGAATAAAGATTCAAATCTTAATTTAGATCATTTTTTTATCCATCTCATGAAAAAAAATTGGATTTTGTTTTTCTTTTCTTTTATCTATTTAAAATGAAATCAGTGATGAGTCAATTCAAAAAGAAAGACTTATCTTCCTATGAAGATCAAACGTCATGCTTATTGTCCAATTTTCTTCAAATTAAATAATGATGTCTAAATAGGAAACTTTTTCAATTTCAATTAGAACTATTTTTATTAAATATTTTTAATGATTGCTTGTAAGTGGAATCTTTATTTGGTACTTAAAAAGTAGGAAATCGTTTAATCTATCCTGTTGAGTCACTTGAAGATGCAGATTCAAAAAGTTATTTGTTTATATATTTTGATTTCTTGCTCTTATCTATATATTATTTATGTATGTGAAAGATGCTGTCTTGCTAAGACTTTTTCAGAAAAATCGTTTCATATTATCATATATAGAAGAAAAAGCCTAGATTACGATGTCTATGTACAACTGAACCAATGACTATTCATGATTCCATAATTGAATCAATTCCATACCGGTTCCAAATTAGAGGAATATTATGGTAAAACTTCGTTTGAAACGATGTGGTAGAAAGCAACGTGCGACTTGAAGGACATGATCCGTTGTGGATTTTTCCATCCACCATTTTCGATTTATCTAAGGATGAGAGTGCTCTTGGCTCGACATTGTTTGTTCTGTTACACTCGATTTTTTGTTGGGTTGTAAATAGTCCACGATGAAGCTCGAGTAGAAAGGATTAATTCATTTCTCGGGGGCAAGGATCTAGGGTTAATGCCAATTAATCGGAACAACTTCGTAAACGTATCTTCCATATATAGAAATCGAAAGGATCCAATTCGAGCAAGTTTCCAATTCAAAAGCAAGACTTGTTAGAATTTAGCAAACTTTTTCGATTCAAAGTGTATCACACGTGAATCAACTGTCCGTAGGATTCTTTGATAGAAAGAAATCAAAAAAGGGCTATGTTGCTGCCACTTTGAAAGGATTAAGAAGCACCGAAGTAATGTCTAAACCCAATGATTTAAAATAAGGATAAAGGATCTAAGAACAAGGAAAGACCTTTTTAATTGTCTCGATAGTCTCACTAATTGGATCAGACTAAAGAATCCAAATAGAATTTGAAACGAGACAAAAGACAAACAAAACTAAAGGGGTTAAAGACCACTCAATAAATGAAAGTGACTAAAGATTTTTCCTTTGAGCTATTTGAGAGTTATGCAACTTGAGTTATGAGTACGAATGGTTTCTTTTTCATTTTCAGGAAGGAAAAAAGACTGAAATTAGAGTCTAATTGATTTTCTAGGCCCATTTGTCATTTAATTTATTAGAATTGCATACATAGACAAAACTTCAAAACAAATCATTTTTCTCGAGCCGTACGAGGAGAAAACTTCCTATACGGTTCTAGGGGGGGTGTTGGTCATCTACATCTATCCCAATGAGCCGTCTATCGAATCGTTGCAATTGATGTTCGATCCCGAAGAGAAGGAAAAGATCTTAGAAAAGTGGGGTTTTATGATCCAATGAAGAATCAAACTTATTTAAACGTTCCTCTTATTCTATATTTCCTTGAAAAAGGTGCTCAACCCACAGGAACTGTTCAGAATCTTTTAAAGAAAGCGGAAGTTTTTAAGTAACTTCCGTCTAATCAAACGAAATTCAATTAAAGAAAGACTAAGGGGGGGGGTAGCAACTTGTATATAACTTTGTATAATTTTGCTCGACTTGTTTTTTGATTCCCCCCCCCTACTGCTGTAATTGTTTCCGTTGAATCCGATATCTAGAACGACAAAACCTTAGTTTATTGATTTTCTAAATAGCAAATTCGGACATTTCCTTCAATTGTGTGGTTTTCATTGGAACTCGACTAACCAACAAGGAATCCACTTTGCTTATTCCACTTAG